TTCTTCAATGTTTATTTTTACACACGTCTTTTTTTAGGAGGCCTACAGCCATTATGTGGCATAGGAGTTACATCCCGTATGAAACTTAATAGTATACCACTTCTACGAATAGCTCTTAATGCCGCATCTCTTCCGAGACCCGGGCCTTTTATCATAACTTCTGCTCGTTGCATACCTTGATCCACTACTGTCCGAATAGCATTTCCTGCTGCGGTTTGAGCGGCAAATGGTGTACCCCTTCTTGTACCCTTGAATCCACAAGCCCCGGCAGAGGACCAAGAAATTACTCGACCCCGTACATCTGTAACAGTCACAATGGTATTGTTGAAACTTGCTTGAACATGAATAACTCCCTTGGGAATTCTACGTGTATTCTTACGTGAACCAATACGTCTATTTCTACGCGAACCAATTTTTGGTATAGGTTTTGCCATATTTTATCATCTCATAAATATAAGTCAGAGATATATGGATATATCCATTTCATGTCAAAACGGATCCTTATTCATGTCAAAACAGATCCTTATTCTTTGTTTTTTTTTTTTTTTTTACTTATTTTATTTATTTATTTGTACATCTGTACATCGGGTCCTTTAGATTTCGAGAGTCTTTTTGTTTTAGAAAGATTATCCTTGTCTTTGTTTATGTCTCGGGTTAGAACAAATTACTATAATTCGTCCCCGCCTACGGATCAATCGACATTTTTCACAAATTTTACGAACGGAGGCCCTTATTTTCATATTTGTCATTCCTTTTTTTAATACCGAATCTACTTAATTGGAAGAAAATAAGTTTCTTGAAATTTTTAATTTCGAATTGTATCCTCACGAAAGAATGTTGAAATTGAAAAAACCGCCTAATCATTCAAGTCTTTGCTTTGGAGTCTCTAAATTATACGCCCTTTGGTTGAATCATAAGGACTTACCTCAATTTTTAGTCTATTTCCTGGTAGTATACGTATAAAACTACATGAAATCCTTTACGAAACAAAAACCAGAAAAATTTTTTTGTTATCTAAACGAATCCGGAAGATACATACCATCGGTAAGTTGTTCAGTAATTAAACCCTCATGAATCCATTTTTGTTGTTTCATTCCAGGTAAAACCGCTTTGAAGTATCAACTAATGTAAGAGGGATAATATTATAAACTTGTCCTTTCTCTTTTTTCACAAATATGACCGTGTCGGCTATTAGAAAGATTACCATATATAACACAAAACTTCTCCGCCGATTCCTTCTAGTCGAGCCTTTCGGTCTGTCATTATACCTCGAGAAGTAGAAAGAATTACAACCCCCATTCCGCCTAAAATTCTAGGAATTCGTTGATAGTTAGAATATATTCGTAGACCGGGTCGACTGATCCGTTTTAAATTTAAAACAGTTCTATATGGTCCTTTCCTATTTCTTCTATGTCGTAGGGTTAAAACCAAAAAATATTTATTGCTTTCTTGATGTTTTCTCACGTTTTCAATAAAACCTTCTTGTAAAAGGATTTTAACAATATTTTCAGTGATGTTAGTAGATGGTATTCGAACTGTTCTTTTTTTATTCATGTCAGCATTTCGTATAGAGGTTATTATGTCAGCAATAGTGTCTTTACTCATGATAAACTAAGATTTTTGTTTCCCCCGAATTTTGATATAATCAACATGCTCTTTTTCTTTTTTTCTGAATTTTTTAATATTTATGAATTCTTTTTTTTTTTTATATTTATGAATTATTAAAGATATATACGTGATAGATAAACAATTTACTAATAAATTAAATAAATTTAATCAATTTCATTCAAATACTATATTAAGGTCTTCCCCTATAATACTTCAGGTGCTAATGAAACTATTTTAGTGAAATTTAACTGTCTTAATTCCCGGGCGATCGCGCCGAAAATTCGGGTTCCTTTTGGATTTCCTTCTTGATCAATAACAACCGCAGCGTTGTCATCATATCGTATTATCATACCGTTGTCGCGTTTGAGTTCTTTACAAGTACGTACAATGACAGCTCGGACCACTTCTGATCTTTCTAGAGGTGTATTTGGTACTGCTTCCTTGATTACAGCAACAATAATGTCACCAATATGAGCATATCGTCGATTACTAGCTCCTATGATTCGAATACACATCAATTCTCGGGCCCCGCTGTTATCCGCTACATTCAAATGGGTTTGAGGTTGAATCATATCATTTTTTTATCGGTTTTTTCTTTTTCAATGCAAAGGTATAAATATAAATAAAAAAAAAAAAGAAATATTATTTGTTCAAAACAAAAAAAGAAACCTGCAATTGTTTTTTTTTCATCCCAAAAACCCCTTTCGTTTGTTTCTACATTCCTATCCAGAAAGAATGAATTGAGTTCGTATAGGCATTTTAGATGCCGCTATTGAAATAGCCCTTCTAGCTATATTTTCTGCTACTCCGCTCATTTCATAAAGTATTCTACCGGGTTTAACGACAGCTACCCAATATTCGGGAGATCCTTTCCCCGAACCCATACGTGTTTCTGTAGGTCTTACTGTAACAGGTTTGTCTGGAAATATGCGTACCCATATTTTTCCACCGCGGCGTGCATTTCGTGTCATTGCTCGCCGCCCTGCTTCTATTTGTCTAGATGTGATCCAAGCGGGTTCAAGCGCTTGAAGAGCATATCTACCGAAGCAAATACGATTACCTCGATAAGATATTCCTTTCATTCTTCCTCTGTGTTGTTTACGGAATCTGGTTCTTTTGGGGTTATAGTTGATGGTTGTTTAGCAATTCCATCCATCTCTACTACAGAACCGGACACGAGAGTTTCTTCTCATCCAGCTCCTCGCGAATTAAACAATTTAAAATAATTAAACAAAAAAAAAATACACGGTTAATAATATATGGAATCGTGGGATTCTTTGAAATTTGATCTAATCGATTAGAAATTAGAAATTTTTTGTGTTTTAATATATAATTTAACACGTATTCTATTTATAGATAATGTCGTTTTGGTAGAACGCTATAATGAATCTTTATTTTGTTTTTCCTTTTATTTCGAATCGACTAAAATTTAGAAATAAAAAAAATTCGCGGGCGAATATTTACTCTTTCAACATTCAGTTGTAAGATTAGTCTATGACATGACCTCTCAGAATAAATGAATAGGTTTCTGGTTCGTTCCGCCATCCTACTCAATGAATCATTAGGATTCGTTTTCAATAGAATCTTATGCATTCACAGGTTCTGTCGTTCCCACCACTTCTCGATTAATGATTAGGTCTGAATTTTACAACGGAGCCTCCAATTAAATTTATTCTTGAGTCAACCTTCTCAGTCTTTATTGGCTCGGGGCTCTTGATTTTGTGTTCTATGCACGGATTTGTCTAATTATGGATCAATCAGTATTGATGCTTTATTACATTCCCTTTATATGAGATGACTCATAGACCTTACATATTGGAATTCTATATCATTAATATTCTTTTTCTATCTTTCTCTCACCCTTCCATTTATCTGTATACTTTATATTGCTTTACAACCCATAATCAGATTTTTTTTGTTTGTTTATGTAAAAAAGATTTCAGTTGCTACAATGATATGACTTATATATCATATCTTGACTGGTTCTTTCTATCCAGATAACACGAAGTGATGAGTTGGTTATTAGTTCTATAGTTATCAGTTTGTACTATGGGCTGTCCATTTTTTTGAATCCCAACCCTAAAAAAACCAACGAGTCACACACTAAGCATAGCAATTATATCAAATGATTAATCGAATTTTTATTCAACCTTATAGAATTGTTCTTTTTTTTTTTTTTTATTATTTACCAGAAAAAGAATGAAAGAGTTTGCCATTTTTTGTTTTTTGTTTTATCACCAGATAGAACTAAATAGAAGTCAAGTAAGTTCTTATTATTCCTCGTCTACAAATATCCAAATTTTGATGCCTAATACCCCATAGATAGTTCGAACTGCATAGGAACAATAATCAATTTTAGCTCGAATGGTTTGTAGAGGAACTCTACCTTCTCGGATCCATTCAACACGTGCAATTTCTTTTCCGTCGATACGCCCTGCAATTTGTACTTGAATCCCTTTTGTACCTGCCTGTTCAGTTAATTCAATAGCTTTTTTCATTGCTTTGCGAAATGAAACTCTATTCTTTAATTGTCCGGCTATAAATTCTGCAAGAATATTGGGGTGCCCATAAGGATTTGCAATTCTTGTAATAGCAATGTTGAGTTTTCGGTTTACACAATTGAGTTCTTTTTGTACATGCGTCTGTAATTCTTCGATTCTTCGAGTCCTGTCTTCTATTAATAACTTGGGGAATCCCATATAGATTATGACCTGAATCAAATCAATTCTTTTTTGAATCTCTATACGTGCAATTCCCTCTACATTAGAGGATATTTTCATATTATTTTGCACATAATTTTTGATACAATCTCGTATTTTTTGATCTTCTTGTAGATCCTTTGAATAATTTTTTGGTTGTGCAAACCAAAGAGAATGATGACCTTGGGTTGCACCAAGTCTGAAACCAAGTGGATTTATTTTTTGTCCCATAATCCCCCACTACTATATATATCGTGAAACTTGACATCTGTTTGTATTTTTTTTTTATTCATTCGATTTTTTTTAAGCATAACATAATATAGCGTATTTGTATTTTTTATAATATAAAATATTCTTCCTTTAAGTATTCCTCAGCTCTAATTTATAGAATTTCCTTTTATCTATTTCTTCCTCTTCATCTAAAGATATATCTTTCAATACAATAGTTATATGACAAGTGGATCTTTTTATAGGATAACCCCGTCCTCGAGCCCGGGGCTTTAATTTTTTCACAGTTGTGCCCTCGTTGACTTCGGCTTTACTAATGATTAAACTTGTTTCGTTCAAACCCTTATTGTGATTAGCATTTGCTGCTGCAGAATAAACCAATTTTAAAATGGCATAACATGCTCGATAAGGCATAAGTTCTAGTATCATAAGTGTTTCTTCATAGGACCGCCCACGAATTTGATC